GAGGAGTTTTATTCTTGCTCGTTCGTTCATTGTTTGCTTGCTCTATATGTAAGTTTGTGCGTGATTGTCCTGTTGGTTCTAAATGGTCTGGTGGGTTTGGTCGGTGTTAATTCTCATTAGTTATTGTTATTAATCAAGGATTCTTGTAGTTAGTGATGTATTTTAGTTTCGGTTAAATTTTGTGCCAGCAGCCGCGGTTATACCTTGGATGCAGTTGAACGTGTTTGGTTTGTGGTAGTTGTATGTTTTTGAATTATTGGGTTTTATATTAGGAGGTTGGTTGGGTGAAATTTTTATTTTTGTTTATTTTCCTTTATTTTTATTTGGAGGCTATGAAATTCTTTTTTTAGACTAGGATTAGATACCCTATTATTTTAGAATGTTAATTTTTATGCTTGAGTAGTACTAGTTATGTTCTTGAAACTTAAAGAATTTGGCGGTATCTTATTCCGTTCAGAGGAATCTGTCTCGTTATCGATAGTCCGCGTTGGACCTTACTTAGTTGCTATGGTTTGTATACCGCCGTTTATTGATTATACTTTTAGGGTTTATTTAATTTTCTGGTTTCTTTATTTTGATTTATTTCAGGTCAAGGTGCAGCTTGTTTCTAAGTGTTATTGGTGGATTACATTGTTTTTTGTTGTTTGGATTGCTGGTTGGATTAATTGGTATGAAATTGGATTTGATTGTAATGTCTTGAAGATTGTTTTCGTGATATTTGGTTCTAAGATATGTACACATCGCCCGTCGCTCTCGTTTTTGTTAATGAGATAAGTCGTAACAAAGTGGTTGTACCGGAAGGTGTGGCTGGAGTGATTTACAGGCCATTTCTGTTAGTTGAGGTTTCATTTACGCTGAATTTTTTGTCGTGCGATTCGGCATGGTCTGATTATTGATTGTCTTGTTGTTATGTTTGGTTGATTTGATTTGTGGCGTTGTTGGTAAAATATTATTTTGTTGTTGTAATTTTCTTTTGATTTAATTCTTTTGCGATAGTTTATTTGTACTGTGAGGGGTTGATGTTGTTTTTTTGGAAGCAGACTTGTTTTGTTGTACCTTGTGTATCAGGGTTCATTGAATTTTATTATTTATTTTTATTTCCCGATTTTAAAAGAGTTAGTGGTTTATTTTAGTTACTGTTTCATAAGTATTAAGGATAGGCTGTTGGTAGTGAAATGTTATTCGTTTTTAGTGGTTTCTGGTTTTTCAAGAAATGAATTTAATTCATACGTCTTGTTTTAGGTTTGTACTGTTGTTTATTTGTCTTTATTAGGCGTTAAGATTAAGGGGGACTAGCTCCTTGTTTTGTTTTTATAATTTTTGTTTGTTATTTAATTTTGTGGATTTTATAGTGATTTTCAATTTGATTATGTTAAAATTTTATTTATTTCTTTTGTTATTTTGGTTTGATTTAATTATTTATTGGAATGTTTTCTTTACTTTTTATTGGATTGTAATTATTGTGGAATTAGTAAATTTGTTTATTGTGTTGTTTTATTTTTGTGTAATTTCTTTTGAGGAATTAGGCAAATTTTGTGTCCGCCTGTTTAACAAAAACATCTTTTCTTGTTAGTTTTTGAAGTATGGCCTGCCCGCTGACATTTGGTGTTGAAGGGCCGCGGTATTTTGACCGTGCAAAGGTAGCATAATCATTAGTTCTTTAATTGTGATCTGGAATGAATGGCTTGACGAGGCACGGGCTGTCTTAGTGTTGAATGTTTTATTGAATTTGGTCTTTGAGTTAAAATTCTTAGATGTTTTTGTGGGACGAGAAGACCCTATAGAGTTTGACATTTGGTTTATTTACTTGTTTGTTGTTTGTTTATTTTTGGTGAGTGGGCTTTTTGTTTTGTTGGGGTGATGGGAGGAATGTACTTAACTCCTCTTAGTTTTGGTTATATTGATTTATAATTGTTTGATCCATTTATTTTGATTATAAGACTAAATTACCTTAGGGATAACAGCGTTATCTTCCTTGAGAGTTCTTATCGGCAGGGGGGTTTGCGACCTCGATGTTGGATTAAGGTGAATTTTTGGTGTAGGGGCTGAAAGTTGTATTAGGTCTGTTCGACCTTTGGAATCTTACATGATCTGAGTTCAAACCGGCGTGAGCCAGGTTGGTTTCTATCTATAAGTATGGTTTTATACCTTAGTACGAGAGGACCAGGTATTTGGAATAATTTTGTTGTTGTTGAATTTTATTAACTGACTATTTTGGCAGATAAGTGCGTTGGATTTAGAATCTATTAATGTAAGGTTTTTATTTTACAAGTAGTATTTGTTATGTTGGTGTTATTTTCTGTTGTTGTGTTTTTGTTGTTAGTTATTTTTGTTTTGGTCGGGGTGGCATTTCTTACTCTTTTGGAACGGAGGGTTTTAGGTTATATTCATATTCGTAAGGGGCCCAACAGGGTTGGGTTTGTTGGTATTTTTCAACCTTTTAGAGATGCTATTAGGTTGTTTTCTAGGGAGCAGTATTTTCCTTTGGTTTCTAATTATTTGGTTTATTATTTTTCTCCTGTTTTTGCGTTGTTTCTTTCTTTGTTGATTTGATTGTTGATTCCTTATTTGAGAGGCTTTGTTTCTTTTGAGTTAGGTTTGTTGTTTTTTTTGGCCTGTACTAGACTTGGTGTTTATACAGTTATGATTGCTGGTTGGTCATCTAATTCTGGTTATTCTTTGTTGGGTGGGTTGCGGGCTTTGGCTCAAACTATTTCTTATGAGGTTAGATTGGCTTTTATTTTATTTTCTTTTGTTATTTTGGTTTGTAGATATAATTTGGTCTATTTTTATTTGTTTCAGACTTATGTTTGGTTGATTTTTTTATCTTTTCCTTTGTCTTTTGTTTGGTTTATTTCCTGTTTAGCGGAGACTAATCGTACTCCTTTTGATTTTGCTGAAGGTGAGTCTGAGCTGGTTTCTGGGTTTAATATTGAATATGGTGGTGGTGGTTTTTCATTGATTTTTTTGGCTGAGTACGCTAGCATTCTTTTTATGAGATTGTTGTTTTGTGTTATTTTTTTGGGTAGTGATCTTTATTCTGTTCTTTTTTATGTTAAGTTGACTTTTGTGTCCTTTTTGTTTGTTTGGGTTCGTGGTACTTTGCCACGGTTTCGTTATGACAAGTTGATGTATTTGGCTTGAAGGAGCTTTTTGCCTCTTTCTTTAAATTATCTTTTATTTTTTGTTGGTGTTAGGCTTTTAATTCTTTCTTTGTTGTAGGTGTATTAATTTAGGCATTGAAGTTAATAGGAGGTTTGAACTCCTCTCTTAGTGTTTTCAAGGCACTAGGCTTTCCTTATTGCTTATTTAACTAGTTTATTGTTTTGTCTCATAGGTTTGTTGTTATCGGTCTTGCGATGTAGTATATGAAGTACACTACTGTTAAGATTTGTCCTGTTAAGATGTACGGGTCTTCTACTGGTCGGGCTCCAATTCAGGTGAGGAGGATTACTGTGTTTGTTATTGTTCAGAATATCATTTGATTTATTGGGTAGAATTGTGTTCCTCGGAACTTTGATTTGTTTGTTGGTATGATGAATAGGATTGCGATTGATATTACTAGTGCGATTACTCCTCCTAGTTTATTTGGGATTGATCGTAGGATTGCGTATGCAAATAAGAAGTATCATTCTGGTTGAATGTGTACGGGTGTTACCAATGGGTTTGCTGGTGTGAAGTTGTCGGGGTCTCCGAGGAGGTATGGTTCTTTTAGGGTTAGTGCTGATAGTAATATGATTATGATTGCGAATCCTAGGATGTCTTTTACTGTAAAGTATGGGTGGAATGGGATTTTGTCTGTGTTTTTGTTTAGCCCTAGTGGGTTGTTAGATCCTGTTTGGTGTAGGAATAGTAGGTGGACTACAGCTATGGCTGCAATTGCGAATGGTATTAGGAAATGGAGTGCGAAGAATCGTGTTAGTGTTGCGTTGTCTACGGCAAATCCACCTCATACTCACTGAACTAACTCCTTTCCTATGTATGGGACTGCTGATAGTAGGTTAGTGATTACAGTTGCTCCCCAGAATGATATTTGTCCTCATGGGAGTACATACCCTATGAATGCTGTTGCTATTGTTAGGAATAGAATTACTACTCCCACTGATCATGTGTGTACAAGTTTGTATGATCCGTAGTATATGTTTCGTCCGATATGTATGTAGATGCATACGAAGAATAGTGATGCTCCGTTTGCGTGTAGTGTTCGTAGTAGTCATCCGTAGTTTACGTCTCGGCAAATGTGTCTTACTCTGGAGAATGCGGCGTTGATGTCTGGGCAGTAGTGTATTGCTAGGAATAGTCCCGTTAGGATTTGTGCTATTAGGCATACTCCTAATAGTGATCCGAAGTTTCATCATGCTCTAATTGTTGATGGTGTTGGTAGGTCTACTAGGGCGTTGTTTGCGATTTTGAGGAGGGGGTGCTTGTTTCGTATAGGTTTATTCATTAATTTGTATGTCGTAGTGGTCCCCTTGAGATTCTAATGATGTTTACTACTACGATTAGTGTTAGTAGTATGTATAGTACTAGTAGGATGGTTATTGTTCCTGTATTTTGGTTGTATATTATTATTGTTGTTGATGTGATTTCGTTTTCTATTATTGTGTCGTGTGTGTTTATTTCTTTGCTGTTTGTTTGGTCTGGTATAGCGTATATTAGTGCTGGTAATGTTATTAGTGCAATTAGTATTATTTTGTTTGATGGTGAGAATATTTCGTTTGATGCCAGTCTCGTTATGTATATAAATAGTACGAGTATCCCCCCGATTATAATTATGAATAGGATGTATGAGAATCAGAATCTTTTGTATATAGTCCCTCTGATTAGGCATGTTATTGTGGTTTGTAGTAGTAGTATTATTCCTATGGCTAGTGGGTGTTTTATCTGTGTGAATATTATTCCTGTTATTATTCTTGTTGATATTAGTAGTTTTGTTATGTCAGGGGGTATTTTATTTAAAATGTTAGTTTTGGGGACTAATGAAATGGCATTGTGTCTTTCCTCTGAAGTTTTAAAAGGCTTGTGTCCTTATTTTTGGTTTACAAGACCAATATTTTTGTTAAATTATTAAAACCTTAATGTCAATGTGGTTGTATCTTTTTATTCTTTATTTTTGTGGTGTTTGGACTTTTTCTTCTGGTCGTAAGCATCTGTTGGTTACTTTGTTGAGATTGGAGTTTGTTGTTTTGGTTTTGTATCTTTCAGTTTATTTTTATTTGTGTAGTTTTAATTATAGTTTGTTTTTTGTTGTTTATTTTTTGATTTTTTCGGTCTGTGAGGGTTCGTTGGGCCTGTCTATTTTGGTTTCTATAATTCGTAGTCATGGTAATGATTATTTTCGTTCTTATAGAGTTCTTCAATGTTAAAGTTCCTTTGTTTTTTGTTGTTTTTGACCCCCCTGTGTGTGTCTTGTTCTTGGTGATTGGTTTGTTCTTTGTTGTTTTTGGTTTCTTTTTTTTATCTTTTTTCTTTCCCTTATTTTTTTTGTTGAGGTGGCCTGGGTTATTTTTTTGGATGTGATGTGATTTCTTATGGTCTTGTCCTTTTGAGTCTATGGATTTGTGTTCTTATAGTTTTGGCTAGAGAGTCTGTTCTTCGTTCTAATTATTTTCCTGGGTTTTTCCTTTTTGTTGTTGTTTTTCTTGCTACTATGTTGTACTGTACTTTTAGAAGAGTTGGTTTGCTCTCGTTTTATATCTTTTTTGAAAGTAGATTGATTCCTACTTTATTTCTTATTTTGGGTTGGGGTTACCAGCCGGAGCGTATTCAGGCTGGTGTTTATTTGTTGTTTTATACTTTGTTGGCGTCTCTTCCATTGTTGGTTGGTATTTTGTATGTTTATAGTTCGTTGGGTTCTTTGTGCTTCTTTTTATTGCGAGGGGGCGTTGTCGGTGGTTTGTTTTACGTTTGTATGGTTTTGGCCTTTTTGGTTAAGATGCCTATGTTTTTGGTACATTTGTGGCTTCCTAGGGCTCATGTTGAGGCTCCCGTTTCTGGGTCTATAATTTTGGCTGGTGTTTTGTTGAAGTTGGGTGGTTATGGTTTGCTTCGTGTATCTCCTATTTTATTTAAGTTTGGGTTTGGTTTTGGTATTGTTTGGCTTGTGGTGGGTTTGGTCGGTGGTTTGTTGGTTAGTTTGTTTTGCATACGACAGACTGATTTGAAATCATTGATTGCTTATTCGTCTGTGGCTCATATAGGTATGGTTATTGGTGGTATTATGACTATGGGTTATTGGGGGGTGTGTAGATCTTTTGCTTTGATGATTGCTCATGGTTTGTGTTCTTCTGGTCTTTTTTGTCTTTCTAATATTTCTTATGAGCGGTTTGGTAGTCGTAGATTGTTAGTTAATAAGGGTTTGATGAATCTTATGCCTAGTATGACTATGTGGTGATTTTTGTTGAGTGCTTGTAATATAGCTGCTCCTCCCTCTCTTAACCTTCTCGGTGAGATTGGTTTGTTGAGCAGTTTGGTGGCGTGGTCTTGGTATCTTATGCTTGTTTTGATTTTCTTGTCCTTTTTTAGTGCGGCATACACTCTTTATATGTATTCTTATAGTCAGCATGGGTCTGTTTTTTCTGGTTTGTATTCTTGTTCGTTGGGCTATGCTCGTGAATTTTTGTTGTTATTTTTACATTGGTTTCCGTTAAATTTGGTTATTTTGAGGGTTGATTTTGCTGTTTTTTGGGTGTAGGATTGTATTTTTAGTCTAAATAGTTTAAGTTTAAAATGCTGATTTGTGGTGTCGGCGATGTAATTGGGTTGCTTTGGACTGTGATACCTGTTTCTATTTGTTTTTCTAGATTTGTTTTCTTGTTTTTCTTGGGTTGATTTTGCTGTTTTTTGGGTGTTTATTTTATTTTGTCTGATTTGGTTTATTTTGTTGATTGGGCGATTGTGAGATTGAATGGGAGCTCTGTTGTAATGACCTTTTTGTTTGATTGGATGTCTTTGTTGTTTATGGGTTTTGTTTTCATTATTTCTTCTCTTGTTATCCTGTATAGTGATGATTATATGTTTGGTGATTTAAATATTTTCCGGTTTATTTTGTTAGTTTTGATGTTTGTAGTTTCTATGATGTTTTTAATTGTTAGTCCTAATACGATTAGAATTTTGTTGGGTTGGGATGGTTTAGGCCTGGTTTCTTATCTTTTGGTAATTTATTATCAGAATGTGAGGTCTTACGGTGCTGGTATGTTGACTGTTTTATCTAATCGTATTGGTGATGTGGCTTTATTGATGGTTATTGCTTGGATACTTAATTTTGGTAGTTGGAGATTTATTTATTATTTGGATATTTTGTCAGGTTCTGTTGAGATAGAGTTAATTTCTTTTCTTGTTGTTTTGGCAGCTATAACTAGGAGTGCTCAGATTCCTTTTTCTTCTTGGTTGCCTGCGGCAATGGCTGCTCCTACCCCTGTGTCTGCCTTGGTGCATTCTTCTACGTTGGTTACTGCCGGCGTTTATTTGTTAATTCGGTTTAGTCCTTCTTTTGGTTACTTGTTAAATGTTATTTTGTTGTTGATTTCTGGGCTTACTATGTTTATGGCGGGCCTTGGAGCGAATTTTGAGTATGATTTGAGGAGGATTATTGCTTTGTCTACTTTGAGACAACTGGGCCTTATAATTATGACTATTTCTGTTGGTCTTTCTGGTTTGGCTTTTTTTCATTTGTTGACCCATGCTTTGTTTAGGGCTTTATTGTTTATGTGTGCGGGGGGTGTAATTCATTCTATGGGTGACTCTCAGGACATTCGTTTTATGGGGGGTTTATCTGTTTGTATACCTTTTACTTCTTCTTGTTTAATGGTTTCTAATTTTGCTTTGTGTGGTATGCCTTTCTTGGCTGGTTTTTATTCTAAGGATTTTATTCTGGAGATGTTTTCTATAGGGTATGTGAATATTTTTGGTTTTTTTTTGTTATTTGTTTCTACGGGTTTGACAGTTTGTTACTCTTTTCGTTTGTTTTATTTTACTTTGTGTGGTGATTTTAATTTTGTTTCTTCTTGTTCTATGGCTGAGACTAATTATAATATGGTTGTGGGTATGATTGGTTTGTTAGTTATATCTGTTTTTGGTGGGAGTTCATTAATGTGGTTAATTTGTCCTACTCCTTCTGTTATTTGTTTACCTTATTATTTGAGGTTTCTTACTTTTTTTGTGGTGTTATTAGGAGGTTGGTTGGGTTACGAGATTTCTGGTTTTAATTTTGGTGATTATTTGTTTTCTATTTATTATTATGGTGTTTCTTCGTTTTCTGGTTCTATGTGGTTTATGCCGTTTTTTTCCACTTATGGGGTTTCCTTTGGTCCTTTGGGGTTTGGTTATAAGTCAATGAGGGTTTTTGATTCTGGTTGGATAGAGTATTTTGGTGGTCAGGGTTTGTATTGGGTTCTTTTCAGTCTTGGTAGGGTTAATCAGTGGGCTCAGTATAGTAGTTTGAGGGTGTTTTTAGGTTTTTTTGTTATGTGAGTTGTTATTTTATTGTTTTTGTTGTCTTTTTACTTGAATAGCTTATTGTTTAGAGCGCGACGCTGAAGATGTCGATGAGGTTTTGTGTTAACCTTTAAGTGGGTGGTTGGTTGTGTTGGGTATTTATGAAAGCTGGGCTTTATTTTTACAGTGAAAATGTAATGTTTTCTTAAACTACACAAATAGAAGTGTAAACGGATTTTAACCGCTATAGTGATAAGTTAGCAGCATTCACTTTTTCTGTCACTTCTTTAACTGGAATTCTTTGATTCATTTTTATTATTAACAATAATATACCTCTGTTTTGGTTTCAGTTAAGTTTTGGATAGTGAGGATAGATTTTACTATCTAAGATCAGGTCGAAACTGATTGCAAGGTGTTGCTTCTCACTTTGGTTTAGTGTGAGGCTAGCTGCTGTGCAGCACTTTTTGAATGCAACCCAAATGTTATTATTAACTATAGTCCCTGGGTTAGTTTCTTCATTCTAGTGATCCTTGGTTTCATTCGTGGTATAATCCAATAATTAGGATTAGAAGAAATATTAATCTAATTAGTGCTCATGATTTTATTCTTGATGTTGTTATGGTAATTGGTATTGGTAGTAGTAGTGCAATTTCTACGTCAAAGATTATGAAGATTACGGCGATTAGGAAGAATCGTGATGAGAATGGTAGTCGTGCTGAGTTTTTTGGGTCGAACCCACATTCGAATGGTGATCTCTTTTCTCGGTCTTCGTTGTTTTTTTTGGAAATTAGGGTGGTTAGGAATATTACTGCTGTTGATAGTGCGATTGTGATTGTTGTTGCTGTTATGGTTATTATTATTACTTATCTTGTTTTCACAAATTTCTTGATTGGAAGTCAAGTATACTTTACTTGTATTAGATAAGTAATGTTTTATCTTCCTCATCAGTAGATTGAAATGTATAGGAATAGTCACACTACATCTACGAAGTGTCAATATCATGCGGCTGCTTCGAATCCAAAGTGGTGGTTTGATGAGAAGTGTAGGGCTGCTTGTCGTAATAGGCATGTTGTTAGGAATGTCGTTCCAATGATTACGTGTAGTCCGTGGAATCCTGTTGCTATAAAAAATGTTGATCCGTAAGCTGAGTCTGCGATTGTGAACGGGGCTTCAATATATTCATAGGCTTGGAGTGCGGTGAAATAAATTCCTAGTAGTACTGTGAAGAATAATCCTTGTGTTGCTTGTCTAAAGTTATTTTCTAGTAGTCTGTGATGGGCTCATGTTACGGTTACTCCTGAGGCGAGTAGGATTGCAGTATTTAGTAGTGGGACTTGTAGGGGATTGAATGGTTGAATTCCTGTAGGTGGTCATGTTGATCCTAGTTCAATTGTTGGTGATAGTCTTCTGTGGAAGAATGCTCAGAAGAATGATGCGAAGAATAGTACTTCTGAGATGATAAATAGGATTATCCCCCATCGTAACCCCCTTGTTACTATTTTTGTGTGTAGTCCTTGGTATGTTCCTTCTCGGGTAATATCTCGTCATCATTGGATTATGGTTAATACGGTAATTACGGTTCCGACTCCTAGTAGGCTGTTGTCGTATTGGTGGAATCATTTGATTAGTCCTATTAATGTGACTATTGCTCCAATTGCTCCCGTGAGTGGTCATGGTCTTTTGTTTACTATGTGGAATGGGTGATTTTCGTGATTTGACATTAGTTTACTTCTCTAGAGTATAGTGTTCTTAGGATTGCGAATACATATGATTGGATGATGGCTACTGCTGCTTCTAGGATTAGGAGGAGGATTTGTGCTGCGATTAGGATTGTTAGTAAGGTGTGGTTTATTGCCGGCCCATTGTTTCCCAGTAGGGTGAGTAATAAGTGGCCGGCAATTATGTTTGCTGTTAATCGTACGGCTAGGGTTCCTGGTCGGATTAGGTTTCTGATTGTTTCGATGACAACCATGAATGGTATTAGTATTGTTGGTGTTCCCTGTGGAACTAAGTGTTCGAATATGTGGTTTGTGTTTTTGATTCATCCGAATAACATAAATCTTACTCATAATGGTAGTGCTAGTGTTAGTGTAAGAGTTAGGTGGCTTGTTCTGGTGAATACATATGGGAATAGTCCTAGGAAGTTGTTTATTAAGATCATAAGGAATAGTGAGGTGAAGATGAATGAATTTCCTTTGTTTTGGTTTCCTTTTCTTAGGATTGTTTTTATTTCTTTGTGAAGTTTATTTATTAGTAATCTGATTATTATGGTGTTTCGTGATGGGATTAGTCAAATTCTTGTTGGGATTAGTAGGAGTCCTAGGATTGTTCTTGTTCAGTTTAAGGGAAGTCTGTTGATTTCTGTTGTTGGGTCAAAGATTGAGAATAAGTTTCTTATCACTTTCAGTTTATTTTGTTGACGTTGATAGTGTTGGTGTTTTTTGTTGTTGTGCTTGGGTATTGTGTGAAATAGTTTATGATGTTAAATATTAGGAATGTTGTTAGGAATGTGATGTATAGTGTTATTCATTCTATCGGTATTATTTGAGGTATAAAAGGATATCATTATTGATTACTTCAGTTTGACATTCTGATGTTATATAGTTAACTAATCCTTTCATCAGAGATAGTTGCTAGATTATCATAGGCTGGTTTAAGAGACCATTACTTGCTTTCAGTCATCTGATGATTCTCTTATCTTTGAAACTCAGTTAATAAAGTATTTTGCTGGTACTCTCTCAATTGTGATGGGTATGAATCTGTGGTTTGCCCCGCAAATTTCTGAACATTGTCCATATAAGATGCCAGGACGGCTAATTGAGAATCTTGTTTGGTTTAATCGTCCTGGCGTGGCATCTGTTTTTACCCCCAGTCTTGGGATAGTTCATGAGTGTAGGACGTCTGCTGCTGTTACAATTAGTCGAATTGGTGAGTTTATTGGTAGAACGATTCGGTTGTCTGTGTCTAGTAGTCGGAATGTTCTTTCTTGTTGTTCTTCTTGAGGAATTATGTATGAGTCGAATTCTAGTTTAGTAAAGTCTGAATACTCATAACTTCAATATCATTGGTGCCCAACTGCTTTTAGTGTTAGTGTTGGGTTGTGAACTTCGTCTATTAGGTATAGAAGTCGTAGAGACGGTATGGCGATGAATACAAGGATGATTGCTGGTGCAATAGTTCATGTGGTTTCGATTATTTGTCCTTCTAGTATGAATCGTCTTGTTTGTTTATTTCGGATTAGGGTAATTATTATGTATGATACGGTTGTTGTAATTATTAGTATAATTATTAGTACATGGTCGTGAAAGAAGACTAGTTGTTCTATAATGGGGGACGCTCCATCTTGTAGTCTTATGTTTAATCATGTTGTCATTTATTCTAATGAAAGTTCTAGACTTTATATTTGGAGCTTAAATCCACCGCACTTATCTGCCACGTTAGATTTTGGTTTAGGGTTAGTTGTTAGTTAGTGAGATGGTTGGTAGCTCTGAGTATCTGTGCTCTGCTGGTGGGAAGTTTTGTAGTCACTCGATTGAATTTCTTGTTTGTGTTGGGAATAGGATTTGTCGGTTTGATGAGATTCTTTCTCAGATGATGAATAGGAATATTATTACTCTTACAAATGAGATTGTTGATCCTATTGATGAGATGATGTTTCAAGTTGTGTAGGCATCTGGGTAGTCTGAATATCGTCGTGGTATTCCGGCTAGTCCTAGGAAGTGTTGTGGGAAGAATGTTATGTTTACCCCCGTGAACATAACGGCGAACTGTGCCTTTAACCACTTAGGGTTTATAGTAAGACCAGTAAATAGGGGGAATCATTGAATAAACCCTGCTATGATTGCGAATACTGCTCCTATTGATAGTACGTAGTGGAAGTGGGCAACTACATAATAGGTATCGTGTAGGATGATGTCGATTGATGAGTTTGCAAGTACCACTCCTGTTAATCCTCCTATTGTGAATAGAAATACAAATCCTAGGGCTCACAGGCATGTTGCTCTGTATGTTAGTTGTGATCCATACATTGTTGCTAGTCATCTGAAGATTTTAATTCCTGTTGGTACTGCAATGATTATTGTTGCTGATGTGAAGTATGCTCGTGTGTCAACATCTATTCCTACTGTGAATATGTGATGTGCTCATACCACAAATCCTAATAGTCCGATTGCTAGTATGGCGAAGATTATTCCTAGGTTTCCGAATGCTTCCCTCTTTCCTCTTTCATGGCAGATGATGTGGGAGATTATACCAAATCCTGGTAGGATTAGGATATAGACTTCAGGGTGTCCGAAGAATCAGAATAAGTGTTGGTATAGGATTGGATCTCCCCCTCCTGCTGGGTCAAAGAATGATGTGTTTAGGTTGCGGTCGGTTAGTAGTATAGTAATTGCTCCTGCTAGTACCGGTAGTGATAGTAATAGTAGCAGTGCTGTGATGGCGACTGATCACACGAATAGTGGGATTCGTTCAGGTTTTATGCTCTTTGGTTTTATGTTGATTGTTGTTGAAATGAAGTTTACTGCTCCCAGGATTGATGATACACCTGCTAGGTGTAGGGAGAAAATTGCTAAGTCTACAGATGCTCCGGCGTGTGCAATTCCTCTTGCGAGAGGTGGATATACTGTTCATCCTGTCCCTGCTCCGCTTTCTACTGCTCTACTTGCAAGTAGTAGTGTTAGTGATGGTGGGAGTAGTCAGAATCTTATGTTATTTATTCGTGGGAATGCTATGTCTGGGGCTCCGAGTATTAGAGGCACTAATCAGTTCCCGAAACCTCCAATTAGGATTGGTATGACCATGAAGAAGATTATAACGAATGCGTGGGCGGTGACGATAACGTTGTAAATTTGGTCGTCTCCGATTAGAGATCCTGGTTGCCCTAGCTCTGTTCGGATAAGTATTCTGAGGGATGTTCCTACCATACCTGATCATGCTCCAAATACGAAGTATAATGTTCCAATGTCCTTGTGGTTAGTTGAGAAAAATCATCGGTTAAAAATTAGTGGGATGGCTGAGATAAATTAGTAGGTGATAGGCTGTAAATCTATTTAGGGGCATTGACGTTGCTCTTCCACTATTGTAGTTTTAGCCTTGTATTCATTTAGTGATGACAGAATGCAATTCTGTAGGGGTAGGTTTGAGGCTTACCAAGGCCTAAAGGTGAGCCCCTTATTTATAGCTTTGAAGGTTATTAGTTTAGATTAACTTAAGGCCTTCCGTTATTAGTTTGTTCTGATAATGATTGTGCATAGTATTGCTCCTGTTAGTGAAATTGATGATAGGACTATGGCTCTGGTATTTTTGGTTGTTTTGTTTTTGTGTGATTGGTTGTTTCATTTTGGCTCTGTAGTTAAGATCATGAATCTTGAATAGGAGATTTTTAAGTAGTAGTATAGTGTGATTAGTGATGCAATTACTATTATGGTTGCTACGGGTATTAATTCATTTATGGTTATTGCTTGGATAATAAGTCATTTTGGTAGAAATCCTAGGAATGGTGGAAGTCCCCCCAGGGAGAGTAGTGATGTGAATATCATGAATTTCATTAATTTGGTTTCCCTATTTGTTATCATAGTTTGATTGATGAATGATACTCTGGATAGTTTAATAACTGACAGTACTGTTAACACTAGTGCTGAGTATACTGTGAAGTATACTATTCATATGTTATCTCCTGTGATTAGTGCTATTAGTATCCAGCCTGTGTGGTTGATGGATGAGTATGTCAAGATTTTTCGTATTGATGTTTGGTTGAGACCTCCAATTGCCCCTACGATTGTTGATGCTAAGATGATTCTTAGCATGAAGGGGCTAGTTTCGATCAGGTATGATATTAGTATCATGGGTGCGGCCTTTTGAATAGTTATTAGTAGGCCGCAGTTTTCTCATCTCAGTCCTTCTATGACTCCTGGGAACCACCAGTGAAATGGTGCTGCTCCTCTTTTTAAAAGTAAGGGTGTGCAGACAATTATTGGCGTGTATGGGGTTCCTACGTTCGTAAGCGTAAATAAGTCTTCTGTTACTGTTTTTATTACTACTATGAATAGTAGAGTTGCTGAAGCTAATACTTGAACGATAAAGTATTTTAGTGATGCTTCTGTGTTGTATATGTTTTTGATGTTAGATATCAGTGGAATAAATGATATTAAATTTACTTCCAGACCTATTCATGCGCCAATTCATGAGTTGGACGATACAGACACTAACATACCTCTTACTAAAGTGATTAGTAATAGGATTTTGGTTGAGTTACTGGGCATTAGAGAAGAGAGTGTGTACTCTATTTATGGGGTATGAACCCATTAGCTTTATCTTAGCTTACTTTTCTATGTTGAGTTTGTGTTTTATACATCTTGGTGTATGGTGCACGTTGGCTTTTGATGCTTGGTGGTGACAGTTTAATTCTGTTAGATGTAATGAAGGTAGTTTGTTCTACATGTTTTATCCTATCACGATAGTCCTTTAATCAGGCTCATCATT